TATCCAGTCATTCGAAATTGATCCGCTTCTATTTCTACTTTCCGTAAACGGGCCCGAGCTTTTTCTAACTGGTCTAGGGCCCCCTTGCGTAATTCTTCTGAATTTTGAATAGTCTTCAAGATCCTTTGTTTTCGATTATCTAATAAATCACTTAACACTCCCTTTCCAAAAAAAACCAACACACCAAGTACTACGCTTAGGTTTATTAGATTGGTTGCAAAAATATCAGTATTAAACCCGAAACTCCCCGCGGATGGCCAATAACCCAAGGAAAGGAAAGAATCGGTTACATTTTTCATATGATCTCCTCTTTCTTATAGTTATAGCTTTCTTCTAGTTATAGATAGACTACTTATTTTTTATTTCTATTCTTTCTTATATTCTTTATATTATTATTATATAATTATTATTAATTTCCCTAATTTCTAAATAGAAAATACTAAATTGAGTCAAAAAATATATTGATATTAGAAATGGATTTTAATGGATTTTTTTTCAATTGGAAATTTCCAATAATTGGAAATTTCCAATAAGCTTGATACTTATTCGATTCGAATTAATTCGATTCGAATTAATTCGATTCGAATTAGGTACCAGGTCTTATACAGGTCAGTTGCGAAATACCTCGTTTGTTACAATACAATTGTAATACTTCCTAAAAAAAGTTCGTCCATTGGACTAAGAAGGTAAAGAAAAAAGTGAGTTGGATCCTCATTCTTAAACCAGGGATTTCCGTGGGTTGTTGTTCCTAAGTAATTAAATTATAGGAATTAAATATTAAAATAATTCGAAAAAACAAGATCAACAAATCCACGGAAATAAATAAAAATATGTGTTTTTGGGATTAAACAAAAGGATTCGCAAATAAAAGAGCTAATGCTACAACTAACCCATAAATTGTTAAAGCTTCCATGAAAGCTAGACTAAGTAATAAAGTACCCCGTATTTTTCCTTCCGCCTCTGGTTGTCTCGCGATCCCTTCTACAGCCTGTCCCGCAGCAGTACCTTGACCAACCCCAGGTCCAATAGAAGCAAGTCCGACAGCCAATCCAGCAGCAATAACGGAAGCGGCAGAAATCAGTGGATTCATGATAAGTTCCTCGCGCCAAAACAAAAATAAAGAAATAGTTAATGATACAATCAACCAATATGCAATTCACAATTACCGATGAAATGGAAAGGTTTCTATTGAAATCCCTATTTAAATTCACAATAGTAAGACAAATTAGATATATCTTTAGTTCATATATACCTAGTTAATGTCTAATATCACATATACGTGTTTTTCCCCCATACCGTAAACCAAATATTGTATCTTAAAGTCATCGGGATTCTCGAATCATTTTTCGAAAGATTCACAAGAGTTGTCTTATAGCGATTAGATTATATACACCTAATTCGACCCCCCATTCCTACGCAAACTAATCCATATTTTTTTACAACTAAAAAATATCGTAACCTTTTTTACAATTACTCTAGATCGTCTATATCTTGATTTATACCTTATTTGTATATTTATCTTCCCTAAGTGGATTACCTCAAACGGTGCATACATTGCGTCAGGCTAAGCTAAAAAAGACTGTGTCGGAAACTAGTCAATGATGACCTTCCATGGATTCGCCTATATAAGCCGCAGCTAGGGTTGCAAAAATAAGAGCTTGAATACCGCTTGTAAATAATCCAAGGAACATGACAGGTATAGGAACTACTAAAGGTACTAAAGAAACAAGAACAACAACTACTAATTCATCAGCTAAAATATTTCCGAAAAGTCGAAAACTAAGCGATAACGGTTTTGTGAAATCTTCTAAAATGTTAATAGGTAAAAGGATTGGCGTTGGTTGAATATATTTACCGAAATAACCCAATCCCTTTTTTGTAAGGCCCGCATAAAAATATGCTACTGAAGTAAGTAAAGCTAAAGCAACGGTTGTGTTTATATCATTTGTGGGTGCGGCTAACTCCCCGTGAGGTAACTGTATAATTTTCCAGGGTAAAAGAGCCCCTGACCAATTCGAAACAAAAATAAATAGAAACATAGTTCCAATAAAGGGAACCCATGGACCATATTCTTCTCCAATTTGAGTTTTGCTCACATCTCGAATGAATTCAAGGACATATTCAAAGAAATTCTGACCATCAGTAGGAATGGTTTGTGGATTACGAACAGCTAGAATGGCTGAACCTAATAAAATAGCAATTACGACCCAAGAAGTAATAAGTACTTGCGCATGGACTTGGAAACTTCCTATTTGCCAATAGAAATGTTGGCCTACTTCCACACCGGATATATCGTATAAACCTTTTAGTGTTTTGATAGAACATAATAGAACATTCATATTACCCTCTGAAAGAAATAGAACTAAAAAAGGAATTATTTTGATTCAACCATCTTTTTTTTTTCGATTTGCCTACTTGAATTATATATTTTAAATATCAACGAATCACAGAAAATATCCGGTTTTTATCTCTTTTACGTTAGTCAAGAATAATAACCGATTCACTAAATCGATTATATGGAGTTCCCCCCCAAATTTACTTATCTTATTATTAATCAAGAATTTCGTATATAGCTAGAACGACCCTCACAAATTGCAAATACTAATTTGTTAAGAATTAGTCGGATTGAAGCTATAGCGTCATCGTTGGCTGGAATCGAAATATCCGCGAGATCGGGGTCACAATTTGTATCGATTAAACAAATCGTTGGAATTCCCAAAGTGATACATTCTCGAAGAGCCGTATATTCTTCTTGCTGATCAACGATTATTACAATATCGGGTAACCCCGTCATATATTTTATTCCGCCAAGATATGTTTGCAAGTGAAATAATTGTCTCTTCAACACAGCCGCATCTCGTTTCGGAAGACGGTTAAGTCTCCCTGTCTTTTGTTCCGTTCTCAAGTCCCTGAACTTATGAAGTCTCGTTTCTGTAGTATACCAATTCGTTAACATACCGCCGAGCCATTTTTTATTAACATAATGACACCGGGCCTTTATTGCAGCCCGCGCTACTGAATCAGCCGCTTTATTTTTTGTACCGACAATTAAGAATTGTTTTCCCCTACTTGCTGCATCAAAAACTAAATCACAAGCTTCTGATAAAAACCGAGCAGTTCTAGTAAGATTTATAATATGAATACCTTTTCGCTTTGCAGATATATAAGGTGCCATCCTAGGATTCCATTTCCTAGTACCATGACCAAAATGAACTCCGGCTTCCATCATCTCTTCCAAATTGATGTTCCAATATCTTCTTGTCATTTTTCCCCACACTTCTTTATCTTCGCTTTTTTTTTCTAAATAAAGAAAAAAAAGAGATAAAGTACCCTGAAAATAGAAATAAAAAATTGTTCCCATGGAACCTTTTCTTCTAACGGAAATTGGCCGTTGATACAGATGCAAACCGTTCGTTTCTTTCCACTCCCTATTATCTTTATTACTATTGCCAAATCAAATGACCGTCAAAGGACTCATTCGCTCTTAGGAATCGTTAAATCCGATTAAAGATTGTTCTGATGTATCATGTAAATTTTTTGAAATGCAAAAATTAAATAATTCTCTTGTGGTGGACCAAAATATCTCTCATTTCCCCTTCGAATAAACTCTTATTTTTGGTTTCCAAAGAAATGTTGTTATGTTGCCTTGAACGGTGGAATCCTTTGAATCCGGTACCAACGGGTATCATCCCTCCTAGAACAACGTTCTCTTTCAGACCTTTCAACCAATCGATACGACCCCGGAGGGCAGCTTTTGCTAAAACTCGAGCAGTTTCTTGAAAACTTGCTTCGGATATGAAACTTTGCGTATTTAGAGATGCTTTCGTTATTCCTAATAATATGGCTCGGTAACAAATAGCTTCTTCTAAAGCGCGCCCCGTTCGTTCAGCTCGCAACAATCCAATTAGTTCTCCGGGTGAAAAAACATTAGACATTCCATCTTCTGAAACCAATACTTTTGATGTTATTTGACGTACAATGATTTCGATATGCCTATTATGGATCTGTACCCCCTGGGACCTATAAACCTTTTGGATCTTATTAACCAAAGAGATACGACTTTGCGCTATAGTTAGCTCAGCGCCAATCAAGAATCCCCAAGGAATTCCAAGAATTTTTGTTATACACTCATTCCAACCCTCAACTCTTTTTTCTAGGTTCATCGATATTGAATCAATCGAACGTACTTCTAAAACCTGTTCTACTTTTGGAAGACCTTGCGTTATATCACCAGATCTAGATTTTTCATATATAAATGTAACTAATGTATCTCCTTCGGAAAGTATTTCTCCATAATGTCCATGAACAGTTGCTCCTGGAGTAGCTAAATAAGGCTTCGCCAATCTTATTACTAAAGAGTCAAGTTGAACGACTATAACTTGACCCGATTTTAGGGGCGATCCTTTTTTGGCTATACATAGATTTTCACAAATAAACTGCCCCAGACTTATTATTGTGGATGTTTCCTCACAATAATTATGGTCGATAAAATGCCAATTCAAGTTAAATGGATTCAAAAGGATGCTACTGCACAGATTGGAATTCGAAATTCTTCCGTTTTCATCCATTAAATAATACTTAAATACTTGAAAAGTTCGTTTTAAATTGTCGAGTTGCAAATAGAAATATTTAGTTATCGAAATATGATTATAAGTTAGTAAATGGTAAAACGAATAAAAAAGATCAATTTGAGAGGCTGTTCCTAAAGGGCCTAACAAATTTGTAATTTGAATTAGGGAATCCCTATCTCTTTTACTTGATTCTTTTATACCATCGTAATATTTTACATCGTTGAATGGACTCATTTGAAAACAATTATATGATGACAAAATTATCAAAGATTGGGATTCCTTACTTCTATTCAACAACGTACGAAAAGTTCCTTGATTTTGGCTAAGTGATTGTTGAATCCTTTCCTTGGAATAAATAGAAAAAAAGGGATTGATATTGGTACGACCTGACCTATTATCAGAGATCAATCCTGAACCTAACGGATCATT